TTCAATGGCGCCTCCACGGAGTTCTTCTGAGTTTCGAATAGTATTCAAGATTCTCCGTTTTCGATTATCTAATAAATCGCTTAATGAAAGTGGATTATCTTTCCATTTATTCCAAAGCTTCCATAATCCCTTCCCGAACCAAACATGAATCTTTCGACTCATTTGGCTCTCCTACTCAATTACTTAAGAAAAATTCTAATATCTTTTTATAAATTTATAAATGTAATGAGCCTATCCTCTCTTCTTTGTTTGTTCATATTTTCATATGCAAAAAAATATATAAACAAATGCCAAATCAAAATATTCAGAGGACTCTTCTGACAAAAATATGTAATTGTCAACAAAGTTGTTTCTTTTTTTTTTCTTCAAATCCAAAAAACTCTTCTTACTTCTACACAGGTCGTCGATTCAGCATTGGATAAAAGGGGGAATACCCATTTTTACAATAACAATAAGGGTTCAAACCCATTTTATGAATAGGAGTGTTCTCTATCCATAAAATATTCATTTTGAACCATCTCCATATTAACATAGAGGGTGAAAGAGTACCGCGCTGCGTCTAGACTTCAAACAGTTTGCTTTAACCATATTCATATTAATGGCCACACATTATTGGTTGATAGAGAATCAAAAAAAAATTACCAATGAATCACGAAATGCTATGGTTCTTATCCATAATCTCTTAATTTATTCCGAAGTCATTCGTGAGATCGTGCACCTTTCTAGTTATAACGAAAAAGGTACAGCTGGTTGGATCCAACATATTCTTGAAATAAACAACCCGCACACACTCCCTTTCCAAAAAAGATCAATACACCAAGCACTACACTTAGATTTATTAGATTTGTTGAAAAAATATCGGTATTAAACCCGAAACTCCCGGCGGATGGCCAATAGCCCAAAGAAACGAAAGAATCGGTTACATTTTTCATATGATCTCCTATAGACTAAATCGATAGACTAAAAAATCGAATAGAGTTCTTTTTGTATCACTTCGCCCCTCTTTTTTATTTATTTCCTATTTTTAATTTCAAATAGTATTTGATTTATGTGAACTATCCCCCTTGTGGCAATCCTTAGTTTCCCCTGGACTCCGAAGGGGAAGGGTGAAAGGGAATGGGTATACTAATCTCTCATCCACAAATCAAACCTTCCCACAGGTTATTTTGTCAACGAATAAGTAAGTGTAGGAGCGAAATCTTAATAGAATTCGAAAAAGGAAAGAATTAGTTCAAGGCAATAAAATAGGGATTTTTCATATTAAACAAAAGGATTCGCAAACAAAAGCGCTAATGCTACAACCAGTCCATAAATTGTTAAAGCTTCCATAAAAGCTAGACTAAGCAATAGAGTACCTCGTATTTTTCCCTCTGCCTCAGGCTGTCTCGCGATACCCTCTACAGCTTGACCCGCAGCAGTCCCTTGCCCAACTCCGGGCCCAATAGAAGCAAGCCCTACAGCCAACCCAGCAGCAATAACGGAAGCGGCAGAAATCAGTGGATTCATGATAAGTTCCCTCGTACCAAAAAAAGAAATGGTTAATGATACAATCAACCAACGAATTATGACTTAATAATTCCGTCGCTAGCATTTCGAAGTAACTAAGAACTTCGAGTTAAATTATGAAGTAATAGTATTAGTGAATAATTCGAGCTATTTTTTTTAGTTTCTGTTTCTATCCACAGAGTCTTTGTGAATCCAGACGACTTTCGATCTTCCATTTCTTGGTTCCGAACTCTTATTTTCGTCCACCCTTTTCTGAATTTCATCTGTTTATTTAGTCAATTCACAGTCACAAGGAGACGGAAAGGGAAGGGCTTCTATTCTTCTATTGTTATTAGAATCCTTGCCAAAATTCATAGGAGGCGGGTGGCAAATAAAATATCTCTTTAGTTCATATAGAATCAGTCAATATCTAATATCACATATACGTGTCTTTCTTCCATAACGTAAACCAAGCATTCATCTTAGATTCAATCGGATTCGAGAATCAATTATGGAAATATCTACAAGAGTTGACTTATTTATAGTTTATAGCCATTCAATTACATATACCTACCCTCTCCAAACCAACCCATTTTTTATGAATTAGGTTTTTGTGTAAATTCTTTTTTTTTTTCTTTCTTTTTCTTTATCATTATTCCAATGTATCCAATCTAAATGGACAAATTGGTTAGTCCAAATCATTGCATAGCAATATTATTATTTGATTGATCTAAGTTCATAGAATTTGTTATTTATGGTATTACTATTTTCGTTTGGTCAATCGTTGAATAAAACAACTGAAATGGGAATCCTTCGCCCTTTTTTTATATTTAATTCTTTTATTTAATATTAATATTTAATCACACGTCCTAAATACAGGCATTCATATTGAATATTCTAATTCTTTTTTTATTTGAATATTGAACTTGAACTATTGAATAATGAGATAGAAATCGAATATTGGTTGAGGAGAGGTATGATATTAAGTGGACGAAAGAGAACTTTAGGAAAAAGA